TCCGAGTTGAAGAGAAGTATCCAAAAAACATGTCTTATTTTTTCAATAATCCATATTTGTAGCAATGAAATACTATTGTCCTCCCCGATATATGATCAATTACAAATATCTATGATATGTCTTCTCTATAAAGGACCGGAAATACCTTGCTTACGTATCATTGGAAAGTGCATTAACATAAATACGGCAGTAAGGAGAGGCAATACAAAAGTGTGTAAACTATAAAAACGAGTTAAAGTGGATTGGCCCACACTAGCACTTCCACGTAATAACTCTACTAAAGGCGATCCTATTACAGGAATAGCTTCAGGTACGCCTGTCACGATTTTTACTGCCCAATAACCAATTTGGTCCCGAGGTAAGGAATAACCAGTTACACCAAAAGATGCAGTCAATACAGCCAAAACCACACCCGTAACCCAAGTTAATTCGCGAGGTTTTTTAAATCCACCTGTGAGATACACACGAAATACGTGCAGGATCATCATGAGAACCATCATACTTGCTGACCATCGATGAACTGATCGGATTAACCAACCAAAGTTGGCCTCAGTCATGATGTATTGAACAGAGGAAAAAGCCTCTGTAACGGTTGGACGATAGTAAAAAGTCATAGCAAAACCCGTAGCTACTTGTACTAGAAAACAAGTAAGTGTGATCCCCCCTAAACAATAAAATATGTTGACATGAGGAGGAACATATTTACTAGTTATATCATCTGCAATCGCCTGAATCTCAAGACGTTCCTCAAACCAATCGTATACTTTATTGAGATAGGTAACCCAATGGAACTCCCCCTCTGAGAACCGTATATGAGAATTTCATCTCGTACGGCTCAAGCGGAAACACACAAATACTGATTTCAACGGATATATAATAGAAAATGAAAAACTTCATTAACCACTTGATTCGATTTGCCTCGAAGATACGAAGTAACAAAAATCCGGAATCTCTTCTTTGTGATGATAATGCCAAAAAATATCAAGTTGGCTCATCTGTCTTTCTTTATGTTGATCGTTACAGGCCTCTTGAATCTTCTCTTCCCTATTTTTTATTTGTTATTTGATTTATTGTTTTTTTTTTTTTTTGTGCGTACTGCGGATTTACTCTTGTTTTACTATTGATAGGAATTCTCTTGTTGAGACCCTATGAATCAATTGAAACCTCAGATTCATACTAGAACCACGATGATTTAGCCTCAAGCTAAACTCAAAGGTTCTCTGAGTAAGAACCTTTGATGATCACTTATTGAATGAATGGATGTAATGACTCAACAAAATCTAGAGAAAGAGTTATCCTTCGGTCAAAATAAATCTGAAGGAATAAAATTCGTTTGATTTAGGAAATACCTATTTGAATTTTTTTTGAGTCCGGTTGCGAGGTCTGAATAAATAGTAGGTATGAATCATAGTTCAAATATTTCTTTTCTTGATCTATTCTATATATTCCGTGCTCCAGATACTAGAATAAATATCCGACGAGGTAGAATCATCTTGATAGAGATAACAGGTCCATTCTATGTATTATCAATAGGATCAATTATAACAAGTCACACACTCATATTCCGGAAATACCGAAACAAAAAAATTCCACGGTCGAACTACCAGAATAGAATGGTCTAGAAATCCAAGTCTAAAGTAATTTTTTCTTTGATTGAAAGACTAGGACTTCATAGTTCTTATAAACCTAACTCATTGAAATTCCATCCAGTAAAACGGAAGAATTATAAATTTCCAAAATAATAGATAGGAATATCGCAAATAGAGCCATTGCGACCCCCATAAGTGGTGTAGTCCCCCATCCCGGAGCTACTTTACCATATTCCGAATTCAATGGTTTCAATAAATCCCCTACAGTAGTTCGTCTTGGCCCAGATCTAGAACTATCCTCAACGGTTTGTGTAGCCATAAATCCTATTTAATGATTGGTTGAGATCTGTTGACTTTGTATACTATTCCGTTGTAGTTGTAAATAAACGATCTTATCGTAGATCCATTGTGATCTTGAAATTATCTAAAAATGGAAACAGCAACCCTAGTCGCCATCTCCATATCCGGTTTACTTGTAAGCTTTACTGGGTACGCCTTATATACCGCTTTTGGGCAACCCTCTCAACAACTAAGAGATCCATTCGAAGAACACGGGGACTAGTTGAAGTAATGAGCCTCCCAATATGGGAGGCTCATTACTTCAATTAAATTATTTCGAAAGGTTATTTCATTTTTTTAGTCGGAACCTTAGGTGGTTCTCGAAAAAAGATAGCGAAAAAAATTATCCCTAAAGTCGAGACTAAAAGGAATGTATAAACCAATGCTTCCATGGATTCGATCGTGGTTTACAATTATAGCTTCCACACCTATTCATTTGGGATCATTTATCATATCATATAAAGAAAGAAAAAAAGTCAAAGAAAGGTGATTCAAGTCAAGATTTCTCTGATACCCAATGTCAAATAAAAAAAAAAAATAGAGGCGAAAGATACCACAACAATGTCGTATCAGACTACTTGTCTCCTTGTAGTTGGATCTCCAAGTTTTTGGAATGCTCCAAATTCCACTTGAGCATCCAAATCTGGATCAATACCAGCAAAAACATCTCTGAACAAGGTTCTAGCGCCATGCCAAATGTGTCCGAAAAAGAAGAGCAAAGCAAACGTAGCATGCCCAAAAGTGAACCAACCCCTTGGACTGCTACGAAAAACACCATCGGATTTCAAAGTAGCCCGATCTAATTCAAAAATTTCACCTAATTGGGCACGTCTAGCATATTTTTTCACAGTAGCAGGATCAGAATAACTTACTCCATTAAGTTCGCCACCATAGAACTCAACAGTAACACCTACTTGTTCAACACTATACTTTGATTCTGCCCTTCTAAAAGGAACATCAGCTCTCACAATTCCGTCTTCATCTACCAAAACTACCGGAAATGTTTCAAAAAAAGTAGGCATACGACGTACAAAAAGCTCGCGCCCTTCTTTATCTCTAAAGACGGGGTGTCCTAACCATCCAACAGCAATTCCATCCCCATTGTCCATTGAGCCTGCTCTGAATAATCCCCCCTTTGCCGGATTATTACCAATATAATCATAAAAAGCTAATTTTTCGGGAATTTTAGACCAAGCTTCCGATAAACTAAGATTTTCGGCTAGCCCGGCACTAACTCTTCGATATATTTCTTGCTGAAAGTATCCCTGATCCCACTGATAACGAGTAGGACCAAATAATTCGATTGGGGTAGTTGCTGAACCATACCACATAGTTCCAGCAACAACAAAAGCTGCAAAAAAAACAGCAGCGATACTACTGGAAAGTACAGTTTCAATATTGCCCATACGTAATCCTTTGTATAGACGTTGAGGCGGACGAACACTAAGATGGAATAGGCCTGCTAATATGCCCAATGTACCCGCTGCAATATGATGAGAGGCTATTCCTCCCGGAACAAAAGGATCAAAACCTTCCGCGCCCCACGCTGGATTTACAGATTGTACTTTTCCAGTTAGTCCATAAGGATCGGACACCCATATTCCAGGACCATACAAACCTGTTACATGAAATGCGCCAAAGCCAAAGCAAGCTACCCCTGAGAGAAATAAATGAATTCCAAAGATCTTGGGCAAATCCAAAGAAGGTTTTCCCGTACGTTCATCACAGAATATTTCTAGGTCCCAATATACCCAATGCCAGATAGCTGCCAAGAAGCACAAACCGGAAAACACTATGTGTGCCCCTGCCACACCTTCATAACTCCAAATACCCGGATTTGTTATAGTTCCTCCTGAAATACTCCAACCGCCCCACGAATTGGTTATTCCTAAACGAGTCATGAAGGGTATAACGAACATACCTTGTCTCCACATCGGATCAAGAACGGGATCAGAGGGATCAAAAACCGCTAATTCATATAAAGCCATCGAACCAGCCCAACCAGAAACTAGAGCTGTATGCATTATATGAACAGAAAGCAATCGACCGGGATCATTCAATACGACAGTATGAACACGATACCAAGGTAAACCCATGGAAATACCTCTTTATCAAAGAAAAATAGACACTATGCCACTTTATTTTATCGCATTGGAAAAGACTATATATATATACTAACCATGTACCTAACCTTTTCAGTAGATTCCGTATCGGAAAGGATTAATATTTATTCCATTCCATTGAAAATAACGTGAAAATAACGGAACAATTTTGTTCGTAAGAACAAAGAGAAGCAGATCTATTCTATACCCGATAAGTACCAATACGCAATGGGAGGATTGGTCCCATTTTTGGGGAACGAATGGATAGATACTTGTTTATCATTCGAACGATCGATTTCTTCGTTCAAATTTTTTCTTTATTCATTCTGTCTTACTCTATAAACTTTCCAATCTATGTATCAAATAGAATAAAGAGAAAAAAGGGATGAAGACAATAAACCATTGATTGTTACGTTTCCATATTAAAGTGAAGTATAGTACTAAATTTTTTTCTTTAATTTAATGCCCATTGGTGTTCCAAAAGTACCTTTTCGGAGTCCTGGAGAGGAAGATGCGGTTTGGGTTGACATATAGTGCGACTTGTCAGACATATTGGGTCATATGGGATTTACCCGTTCTCTCCCCTGATCGAGATATCCTCTGTTTCGCCCAAGAGATATTGTATTGAGTGAGGCATCAATCAATCATTCGGAGCGTGAAGTGCAATTAGATCAATTTATTTTATATTGGGGATCAATATTATCAATTTAGAAGAATTTATGGTTTACTTGGACTGATAAAATAAAGTATCCAGGCTCCGTTCAGAAAATACCAAATCGATAACAAATTGTTAATATAATATATGTATGATTACCACTTGTATCATAAATGATTCTTATACCTACTATTACTTTATACCTACTATTACTATAGTAGTGATAGTAGTGATCCCAAATTGCCGACCAACGGAATAGTATGATGAATACATCAAATAGTTTTGGGAAAGCAAGACAAAAAAAAAGGAAGTCAT